ATCGGCCAGTGGTCTCGGTCGTTTTGTTCGGGCATTTTCCATTTGGCGCACCTTCCGACTCTGAGGTTGACTCAGATCTTGTTTTCGGGGATGAGTATGGGTGGGCTTCCAGCTATCCTTAATCTATATTTTATTGTGTTAACCAAATCAGCAACGTTTGAACCAGGTAAATTACCAACTAAATCCACACCTGTGTATTGGCTTATCACTTCACTTACAGTTTCGAATCCGACGATTATATTGGATTCTGAAGCAGTCTATTCCCAAGCTAAATCCACTCCAGTGTATTTGATTAACACATATAGTTTCTTAATGTTAGCCTCACATGTGTTCCGCAAATCCTCATCATCCGTATCTGGGAATCTATATACTAATTCAGGTTAAATGCTTTTCCCAAACCCCTTCTTCATATGCAGCTTCCCCATTCCTGATGCCTATTTACCCTCTGTAGGGCTCTACTAGCGCCCGCGTCTTCGTCTTCTGGAACAGTTTCTTTTCTTCTAGTGGTCTCTGTCGTCAGAAATTCTGTTCTTTAAATGGATCTCCTGCCCGGGAATCTTTTTTCAGGTAACGGCATTGGCTATCGGTCTGTCGTCTTTCCATTCCTTCACTCAAGAACTAAAGGTAAAAACATCAAGAAAAGGTTGCTTGCTCCATACCATAACATAACATAAGTGGTTGATGGCGGTTTTACGCCGTCTCCCTACTGATGGCACATTCGACCAATTAAGACCTTTATACCGTTTAGTCGGTTTTAAGGAGTCTTATTGTTTCGATTTAAAGTCAGCAACCGATAGATGGCCTCGGTCATTTCAATTACATATGCTTGGATTAATGTTTGGTTATTCTAGGGCCGAATCCGTTGTGGGTTCGTGTCTTGGTGATAGCGTCTTCTCTCTACTTCCTCCATTAGTCAAGAGGAGTAGTAGTGTTGACTTTGTCACAGGACAACCCTTGGGATACCTGGCTTCCTGGCCACTCTTTACCTTTAAGCCATCACTTTGTTGTGTGGCTGGCGGCAGAACTGGTTTATCCAGGAGTAGTAACTCCATTCCGAAATTCTGCAATCTTAGGTGACGATATAGTCATCTTGGACTCGCTAGTTGCTGCCAAATATAGCGAGTTGTTGGACGACCTCGGTGTTAAAATAGAACCAATGAAGTCTTTATCTCTCGAATCGGCGCTCTTGAGTTTGCAAAACGATTATGGGTCCGCGGAGGATAAATAAAGTCACCTATTTATCTCCGTTTAGCTCTCTTGACTCGTTCACCCTTTGGTCTAGTTGCCTTCGGGCTTAAGTATGGAGTGAAACGTTTCTCCACACTGGCTCGTTTAGGCGGCGCAGGCTATAGGGTAGCAGGCTCGTGTGATCGGACCGACACTGGGAGCGCATTCGCGTAATGTTTGGGAAGCCCGGCAAGGGCTTACAGCGCCTTTAGAGTTCTGGCTTGGAAGGGGTTATCCCCTCAATCCTTACCTCAAAGGTCATCTTATTTTTTTATTACGTACACTGCTTAAACCAAGGGAACTAAAAGTCATTCCAGAAGACTTAATGTCTGAGGATGATTTGCAGTTTTTGGAGCGCACGATGCTTAGGCATTGGGTACTTCAGTGGTTAAAGCTTGTGTCGTGGTACTATACTGTACTGGCTTCGGATTATGTTACTATTGAAGAAGCCCTTTCAGGCCCCGTAGTAGCAACAGATTGGCGTGCCCAGAAGGACGTCAACTCTGCTCTCCTAAAGTATGGTTTACTTTGGAAGATTGACGATCGGATCGCCCCCCTTGGTTTGCTGTATTAGTTCCTTTTCGGGTTATTTGGGTGGACTCCTTCTCGGATGCAGTGGTCGCGACGGTGTCATGTTCTGTACTGGTACACTTACTAGTATAGTCTCAGGGCATACTTTGGTTCAGCAGGCCGGTGTAACACAACCGACTGCTGGTAACTATGACCGTTGGCTTATATGTCGACCCTGAGTGGTACGGCCGGTCCCAATCTGCGTCCCGGGGTGCCGATCCTGCACCACACACCCAGATGAAGTCAAAGTAATGTAATAACCAAGATCAGCAAGTTGACCGACAGACAAGAAACTTAAGGATAACTGAGGAACATGATATACTGCATCAAGAGATAAACGACCAGATGGATCAGAAGAGCGAGTCACAGATCCAACCTGACGAACAGGAACAAAAGCACCACTAGCTGTAAGAACAGAAATAGATGAGGATGGTGTGACAGAAGAAGTAAGAACTGTGCTATTAGGAGTCATATGATGGGTCGCTCCTGAATCAAATCTCCAGTATAACTTAGAAATACCTGGAGGGAGACCTGCAGTCCTCTGCCTTGGTCACCTGCTTTGTGAGCGAGAAGAGTAATCTTTTATTGGGGAAAGCCGGGCTCTCATTATGACTCCAGCCTCCACGCATGAAATGTTGGCATGCATGTTCCGACATCCATCGTCTATAGTGCTTTTTCCGATCATTCAATGTCGCAACCTCTGAGAAGGATCCATCTTTGTCTTGGTTAGAAAAAATGGAAGATGTCGAGGTACCAGGAGTCTTTAGGTTTTGACTCCTTATCAACGAGCTCAGCTAGAAGGACCTATGTGACCTCCCTCCGTCTTGATTGAGAAGCTTTTCCTCTCTCTCCTCGTGACGAGAGGGTTGTAGGTGGAGCTTCTCTCGCGGGTACCCCAAGCTTTAGAAAAAAAAAGAGTTCTGCATCTCTCCGGGGCTGGGGGAACAAATAGGCGTGTGGAAGAGGGAGAGAGGGGGGGCTACGAGCCCTCTCCCGTTGTTGTTCCCGGACTACCCATCCCTTCCTTCCCCTTCGCCCGGCCCGGTGAGATCATCTTTTTCGAACGAAGTGAAGTGATAGGAAGAGAAGACTGCTGGCGGGAGATTTCTATTCATTAAAGGCCCTTGTATAGCAAGGGGAAACCGAAAGTGCGCTCCTGCGCACCAGCTGAAGAAAGGTGGAATCTTACCTTATTATTATGAAAAGGGGAAGGGGAAGGGTCTTATCTCTCGAAAGCAGCATAAGGAGTTGCTTATCGTGAATCCGGAAATGAAATTGCAGCAGATTTTGCTCAGTAGGTTGCCCTCCTTGTTTTGTTAGCTATGATTAGTAAATAGTATATATAATAGTAATAGTAAATTCTACGCTCCCTGGTTCAGGTCTTTCCTCTTCCTCAGTTTCCGGCCGGGATGAAGAGGTTTATACTTCCGCCCTCAATATACTTTCCCATTGGGGCTTGGCCCCCTTTTTGAAAGGACTCAATTCCAATCGATTAAAGACTAGGAATGGTATTTTTAAAAAATAAAATGTTGATCCAGTAAAGTAGTGCCCCCTCTGCCGTAAGGTTGAGCCCGCTTTCGCTTACTGTGCCTGGGACATCCTGATTTGATGAAAATCCAATGAAAGGGGTTTAGCAACCTTTTTTTATTATGTATGTCCCATGCCCTGCCCCAGCTGAGATGTTGATCTAACCCTTCAAAATGAATCCGTTTTGTCAGAAAGGTATGTGATTCGTGTCTCTTCGAAGGTTGGTTTCGATTGGCTGCTTTGTGTTCAGTCTGTTGTTATTCCAGACTGGAAATAGAACTCAGAAAGCTTCACCTTGACAAGTCCGTAGCTCTTTTGGAAGCCATAACTACGAACCCCCATAGCAAGGTATACAGCACCGCTATGATAAATCCCAGTCCAGTAACCTGGGGAAGGAAGAGGTGAAATTCCTTAGAAACGACTGGGAGCTCTAGCCCATTTCTATTTCCAGGGGACTCCCGAGAAAGAGAAAGGATCAAGCTCCAAAATTCCTGCGAGCAGCCAGCGGGGATCGGGGAAACGGGAGAAGAACGGCTTTGTGCCATTAGAATCCTTTTCTGCCAGATAGCCTTGACCTAGCTTCCCGGAAGAATCTCCGGAGCTTAGAAGCACTCTTTGAGACTCTGCCCGCCCTTATGAGAAGGAGTCAAGAAGATAGGAGGGAGGATAGCTATGATCCTGCCAAGGTTTTTTCAAAAATACAACTTTAGGCTAACTAAAATAGCTTTTAGAAAGCTGGAAGCGAGGAATCCTAGTAGTTCTAGGTCTCCGTTTTCTTCAGGTAAAGTCTCCGAATATAGCTGTTACTAATAAGGTAGAAAAGCAAGGTTAGCTGTCGGTTTGGTAGTAAGCAACATCGGAAGGTAGCAGAACGAAGTATTGCGAATGCAATAGTCCCAGCTGCCAGAGTTTTTTAGAGACTGAAGCAGGTCGAGAGCCAGACAGGCTAACGAGCGAGTATAGTTGCTTCAAGGATATGAAAAGGAACCGCTGCTAGGAGGACTGTCCTCACTGAACCTGAAAAGATATTAAATAAATTCGTCCGGGGAAGTGAGATCATTTTTTTTCCAAGGCGGTTGCCCAAGACGTGATGAAGGGAAGGAATTTAGCGAACAAGTTATAGCACTCTCCTGAGAATTAAGAGGGGAAAAAGCCACAACTGGATGATAGCAAGCCTGGGCACGTCGGGAAAAAGAGCGCTGCCTATTCATGTTCAGGTACGAAGTGTGAGTTCTTAAAAAACGAATAAACGAACTCGACCAGGATAGTAATGGACTCAGGTTTTTTTCTTATAGTAGAATGAAGATCGAGTGAAGGCCTTTGAAAAATGCAAAAGCTTCAGGAGCCAGGAGAAAGGAAAGAATAGTGACTTCCTGGGAGGAGGCGTAGGTGATAGGAAGCTAATCAAGGACAGGCTAAGGATTCGAACAGCCCGTGGGACCTTCAAGGAAGAAGTGAGATAAGCTAGGATGCATGTGATAGAGTAATCCCTAGCGAGTATAAGTGGATCAGCGCTTCTTTCTTACCCTTAGCTAAGCAGTGCCCTTCATTCAGGGGTTCAAGGATCGGTATCGAGATAGCAGTTCGAGGAATCCCTGACTTGCTTTCAGGTATGAAACAAATAGCAGTCCAGGTCTATAAGTAGGAAGGCTCAAGGAAATGCGAAGTATAGAGAGTCTAAGATAAGCTAAGATCGAGACTCCCAGATACCAACGAGCGGGATTAGCCTCGGTACGTCCATAGGTAGTGGAGTGTCGCGAATTCACCGGATGTTTCCTTGAGTGACTTCTTTTCTACATCAGTCTATGAGATAGAATAGAGGATCAGACGCGAATCGAGTGAGCTCATTTGCTTTGGTCTTCCCTGGAAGATCTATGATTTGATAGCAGAGAGGGGTGTAGCTTGGAACCCGCCATGCCTTCAAGAGCACCTCCCTGGATTCCGGGGATGCTTACTAGGAGGAGTCTCTGGCATGGTTTTCTTAGTCGAGTCTGATGGTTTAACCCGGCGGATCATCGAACATAAGACTTTAGGCACACCTGGGGGAAGGACTACCTTTAATATACGCAATTAATAAACGATATCTGATAAAGAGACGAAACTAACAACTGCCGTAATGAACCTAAAGTAAAGATTTCGACATGTATTTAGCCAGGAACATTAGCAGGTACAGAGCAGACTGGACACGAAACTTTGAATACACGCCTTTTCCCCAGAGGGACCCGCTTCGTGCGAATCAGCGGCCACCAAAATAGCAGAATCGTTAGGCGTTGGTGGTGGATTGAACCTTTAATTCATTCCTCTCAAGGCGGGATAGGGGAATGCGGTCTAAAGCTCGAATAAGGCTATAAGTAGGCCGTTTTCTATTGCTATAAGGGCTGCTCGCCTTTATACGGCTTGGCTTCGCTATCGCTCCTATTCCTATGAAGCAAGCAAGTGTTTCATACTAGACCGCTAGTCAGGTTCTGCATGACCCTTATAAAATACTTACTCTCCGTACCCTTGACCTCAATATCCTTTAACATTAGGTTAAGTTTCCGGTTCCGGTAATCTCCGGTTAAACCCATTGTGTCGGTGAAGACACAATCGGTTGCTGCTCGCACTTCGTTCAAGGTATACTGGCGCGGTTCTGTCTGCAACTGATGAATTGTTGCAGCTATCGTTTCCAACTTGGCCGATGCATTTCGAAACTGCGTACTGAGCGTTCGATCCTCACGCAGCTTCTTAATATAGTCATAGTTGTGCGGGGGCTTGGATGTCTGTGGATCAGGATCCACACAAGGAACAATCCCCGTATCGTTACGGGGATCAGGCAGGTTGTTCATTCCCGACTGTTGCTCTAATTTATGTGGATTGCAGGAACGGAATCCGCTCATTCTCATTCATTGTTTAGGCCTGATCCACCTCCCGGTTAAGGGAGAAGGGCGTCTGACTGATATTTTTCTTAGTTTCGGAGAATGGATGCCATTGGGCCTTCCTGCCTTGTAAAAATATCTCGTGGACCCCATAGGAGTCAACCACAGACGATTCCGCTCTATTGTCGTCATACCCTTTGGCTTGGGTGACGCCAGCTTCTGGGAATGGTGCAACAGGAGAGGATGTTAACAGTGACGAGGTTCCTTTCTCTTAATTGATAAATAACGCATTGACCCTAATGTGTATTCTTCTCTGGTTAACCATATCATATTAGGACTCGGACTCTCGGAAGAGTGATCAACTGAGATTTATCGAAGGTTATGAGCACGTCGAAGATGTTATTGATAGAAGGGCCAGATTCAGTGCTTCCGTTCGGACTGAACTTGTACCCAGGAACTCCCTAACGGAATCCAAGGCTGAACTCTAAAGCTCGGGTAAGAATCAATCGGATGTTTGAGGGGATTTTTCAATTAATTAATCTTGAATTTTTTAAGGCCCTTACTTATCTAAGTAGTTTTGATCCCGTCTCCGGTTAAATGGATTTTGGAAAGCTTCCACGTGACATCCTCAAGTTAGTCTTCTTTTACTCTTTATTGTTGTAAGTGTTCTCGGGAATAGCATCTTTACTGATCTTTTTGAAAAGATCTTGAAATAGTTTCACTTTGAACAAGACCAGTTAAGAAGCATATCATCCTATTTCCAGTTGCGTGTCCATGCGAACCAGTTGGGCTCAAGCGAGCCATAACAGAGGAACCCGTGTTGAAACTGCCGGATCAACACTCCCTTCTCTCTATCTACTTTCTCAAGCGGCTTAGTTGCATCCTTTCTAAGGCAACAACCTTCGGTCTATAATACTGATGAGACCAGAGCTGAAAGTCAACCCCGGGGTATGAATTGAAGGCATCTTAGCTTGAGAGGAACCAGCGGGTTTATCTGTCTAAGCCAGCTTAAGCCCCTGTCTCTGTCTCTTACACCAAAAGTAAGTGACTTATTTCAAAGTCACGTAACAGCAATCGCTTTTTAAAGGATGGATCTTGGGCTAACAAGGAAAGCCAGGGGAAAGATTCTTGGGACTTCAGCTGTTAAAGCCAGTTTAGTTATAGTGGCGCCAGCCTTACATTTTTTCTAGTGCGACCCCCGAATCTCTTGCGAGAAAGGAAAGCTAACAGCCGGTGAAAGTGCTTTGTTCTCGTATGAGAAAGAAAGTTTCTCAGTCTCATAAAGCAAGCACCTCTTTCACATAAGAAAGTGGAGGCGGGCTGGGGTACGATCTAAAACGATTCCACATGAAATAGGACCGGACAATTGCCCTTCTTGAGTAATGGTAAGCGGGCTAGTCCCCGAAAATGATCGTTCATTGAAATTTAAGTTGGGGGTAAAAATCAACCAAGAAACTAGGCTGTTCAAAGCAATCTAACCACGTCAAGGAAAGAGTCAAAGTAAAGCAGGACAGGCCTCTTCTACCGATCCTGCCCCATGTTAGGATGGTGGGGCTTTGCGAACCTACCTATCTAAGTAAAAATGCTCGATTGTAAGAATAGGGACGTTCCCTATCAGACGCTTTTAAAAGATGCCTTTTCAGCCAGTTGTATAAAAGGGCCCACCCGGGGTAAAGTGTACCAATAGTCCTTTTATATTCCCCACTGGTGATCCGCCTGCCACTATGCTATTCGGGTTCGGGTAAGGATTGCCTGGTGAGATGCATACCGGCTGGGGCCATATTGCCTTTGTTGTGTAGTAGGAATTGAAGCTTTGGAATGAGGGTTTGATGATTGCCGCAGACGAGACTCTTATTTTGTATCAGTTCTACTTTCTCTTGCAGTTGAAAAGTTCTGGTCCCAATTCACCGGTCTAGCGTACCCAACAAGAAATGTCCGAGCGTGAACCCCCAGCAGCCATATAGCGTTAGCGCATACACGTTTTCTTGCTGTAGCCTATTAGACGACGTCTACGCAGTAGGATCAGAGTAAGCGAGCTCACTCGACTATAATATAAAGTTGAGGCACAAGACTCAGACTCGGTTAGCGCTCTGCCCAATAGTAATAGCATCGAAAGAACTACTGCTGGCAGGACTGAGCCAAGGGCACCATTTCCTACTATGCCAGACGTTGTGGCCGGTCTGCCCTCTCTGATCTCGAACTCTTTCTCAGAAAGAACGAAGAATCTTTGTCTTTTATGTCAGCTAATAGAAGCAGGTGTCTTCTTCTTTTATTCTTTTATTGACTGCACTCCTTCTTCTCTTCCATAAGCTTTGCTTAAGCATGTAAACAACCATAAGGAAATCTGCCCCTTATTGTTATAGCCTTCCTTAGCCTTTTTTAGCTAAGGTTATGAAATAGCTTAGTGCTTGCAAAGCACTAAGGAGAGTTCTGTTACTTCCGGGGATTAAGTAGAGGATCCCGGCTTCCCCATCTTATAACTTCGAATTAGGAGGATGCCAGAACTGGAATCCCTATTAGTCACCGATGTTGGTGCCTTTTTTAGTTCCTATTAATGTCCTTTCTTTCTCCCTTCCGTCCGTCTATCCTGTCCTGGAGTGGATTCTAGTTTTACATTTCCCTTGTAAGCATATCCTAAAGTAATCCTCGTGGAAAATGGGTCTTATTGACTTTGAAAGCTTAAAGCAAAGAAAACGAAGGAGATCTTCATTCCAGTCAGTGCAGTCAGTCCGAGCAAGACAGTAGTAAGAATAAGGAAGGAAAGTTGCTAGGGAAGTAGGCTTAGCTCTTGTGCACATCTTTTGAGGGTTTACTTGCTTACTTTCTTACTTTAACGAGTAAGGTGAGATCCTTTATCAATGCATTTCTTTCGAGATGCGAATCATAACCTAGTAAAGATATGCCCCTTGGATTCGACTTTCGGTGGCAGCGGGAAAGAGACTCCCCGGTAACTAAGGGGAACCCTTAAATGTATCTTTTCTTACATATGAAGACTTGAGGTATAATCCCTTCAACAGCTAAGAAGAAAGATTTTATTCTTACATGAATAAGGTAAAAGAGGCGAAATAGATCGAACAATAGGTTACATTCATCGATATTCTTCACAAATAGAAGATATCTTAGCCTTATGCTATGGAATACCATGGGGTTTGGATAGGACTACCAATACCAGAGGATCTACTTCTATTAATATAGATCAAACTTATCCTATTAACATAGAGGATTACCTTACATTTTATATGATATTTGAGTGGGGATTCACTAAGCCTAAGTCCTTAACCCGCTATGATGCGACGAAGACTTCCTTCTTTGTTTCCGTCTCTCCTTCATTCCAGCTCGGGTGAATCTTTTTGGTTTTGTTTTTGCCTGTCAGTCATAATTATGGTCTTATGCTTTTTACTTTTATTTTTTTAACGTCTTGCGAAGGGTTATAGTGGTTAGCCAACTTACCCGGATGTAAGACGCGTCGTCTGAGTTCCAACACGCACAGTGAAGTCTTCCCAGCAATCGGCAAAGTTCGCTCCAGTCCAGACGAAGCAGCTCGTGCTTTCACTCAACAGGAAAAGTAAGCAAAAGAGAATGGTTCGCACGACTTTGGTTGTGAGAGAGAAGGATCACTTCGACCGGGCCTTAATTACCACTCGCTCCACCTGAACCTGTATGCTTCAGAATACTGACCCAATCGAGATTGGGAAGTCAAGACTTCACAGCTAAAGCGGCCTGCGAACAATCCTTGAATCCTACTTCTCCCGGCTGACTGGCTGAGTTGCATTTGATATGGTGGGGATGAAATGGTTTTCAATAAAAGTCTGGATGTAGTT